ACCCTCACGATTTTTAAAGTCAACGGATTTTCCTCTTACTATAAATTTAATTGTTGCCGGTATTGACATGTAGAATGGGACTCTATCTTTATTCTCGTCCGATTAATTAGTTCTGCAAAAGAACTATCAGACTGTGTGGTGAATACTTTGATCAATGAATATTCGATTCTTTCTTCAATATGGAATCGATTCACAACAATTTTTCCGTTTTTCATAAAAAAATACAGATTCAGGTCGTCATTAATCATTTGATAGAGTATTTCAGTACGTATACGTATGTATATACGTATATCCTTCATCTTTTCGGAAGTTTCAACGGAAGGATTCCTCTACCAACGTAACACAGTCAATTCCATTTGTTAGAACTCCATTTGTTAGAACAGCTTCCATTGAGTCTCTGCACCTATCCTTTTTCACCTTCTGGGCCTTTGTTTGTTTTTGGAAAACAGGATTTGGCTCAGGATTGCCCATTTTTATTAATTCCAGGGTTTCTCTGAATTTGAAAGTTATCACTTAGTAGGTTTCCATACCAAGGCTCAATCCAATTAAGTCCGCAGCGTCTACCAATTTCGCCATATCCCCCCTTTTTTTTGAGACTAGGATCTCATTTTTATTGAGATGTCGTTCTCTTTTTTATTTCATTTCTACTTCCTATCTCGAAAAAGTTTTTCTCCTCTTTGATTTCTTGGCTTTTCATCTTCTATAGGAAACCCGTACTCGTATTTGGTCCAATCAGAAACGATTCTATCATTTCTGTATCCGCAATTCAATATAGATAGATATATACCACGTATATATGTCTCTCTTCTGCTCGTTTGTCCCATGCAATTTGGAATGCTTGAACGGTCGATTCTTTTTTTCGTCTGAGCTTCCATCTTTACGAATCAGAGCGCAAGAATGTCTCATTATTTAGAAAATTCCATTTAGAAATAGAAATATATATGATATGGAATAAAATAGAGAAGTGTCATAAAAAGACTTTCAAATATCATTTGAAAACAAAAACGAAAACGATTTAATCTAAAAATCTATCGAATCTAATATTAAACTATATATACTATACTTGTGCTATATAATTGTGATGTGAGAAAAATAAATCGAAATTATATATCGATAGATTAATCGAGTATATTCTATGGTAAGTATGAGTATTGAATATTTCCTTTCAATTCTATATTTAGTATATTTTTTCTATATTCATATTCATTATAACTAGCTAATATGAAAATATGAATCGCTAAAAATATTAATTAATAGCTAAGATGACAATAGTTTATTGAATCCCTATGCGGGTAGAATTTCGATTATGTGAGCCTGCTTAGCTCAGAGGTTAGAGCATCGCATTTGTAATGCGATGGTCATCGGTTCGATTCCGATAGCTGGCTTTTCTCTATTTATTTTCTTCGAGTTTTTACATGATTGAGAATGTTACTTTGAAATCCGAAATCAAAGAATATTTTAGTGAAAATATATTTTTTATCTTATAGGAACTTCCAACCATGTCATGAAAAAAATCCCCTTTTATCTATTTTTTTATTTTATCTATATAGAATCTCTATATTCTATTCTATATTCTATTTCTATATAGTATATATAGAATAGAAAGGTCTGGATTATATATAGAATAGAAGGGTCTGGATATTTGTCCCATTCATCTAATTATTCTTTAGAGTACAAGTACACTACTTCCGTAAACTTCGCTTCATTTATCATTGAGTTCAGTTTTAGTTTAGGTTTATTCTGTAAAATGAAATTTCATCAATAAGAATTCAATATAAATAAGAATAAGGAGTCTTTATGTCGCGTTACCGGGGACCTCGTTTCAAAAAAATACGCCGCCTGGGAGCTTTACCGGGACTAACTAATAAAAGGCCTGGGGCCGGAAGTGATCTTAGAAACCAATCACGTTCCGGGAAAAAATCTCAATATCGTATTCGTCTAGAAGAAAAACAAAAGTTGCGTTTTCATTATGGTCTTACAGAACGACAATTACTTAAATATGTTCGTATCGCCGGCAAAGCCAAGGGGTCAACAGGTCAGGTTTTACTCCAATTACTTGAAATGCGCTTGGATAACATCCTTTTTCGGTTGGGTATGGCTCCGACTATTCCCGGAGCCCGTCAATTAGTTAACCATAGACATATTTTAGTCAATGGTCGTATAGTAGATATACCAAGTTATCGCTGCAAACCCCGAGATATTATTACGGCGAGGGATGAACAAAACTCTAGAGCTCTGATTCAAAATTCTTTCGATTCATCCTCTCAGGACGAATTGCCAAAACATTTGACTCTTCAACCATTCCAATATAAAGGATTAGTAAATCAAATAATAGATAGTAAACGGGCCGGTTTGAAAATAAATGAATTGCTAGTCGTAGAATATTATTCGCGTCAGACCTAAACCTAACGAAAAAAAATAAAAAATCACAGGGGTTCGGACAATTTCGATCCCTTTTGTCGAAGTAAATTAACCTAAGGTTAAGATAAATAATAAGGGTTTGATCCAGATTTTTATCCATTTAGGTATCATAGAACGAGAGGGAGGTTTTCATTCCTTGTTTACTCTTTTCCTTTCAGTATTTTCCGTGCCACAGCAATTAGGAATAGAGAATCTATATCAAAGAAAGGTCTAACTGTTGCTGTTGCGTTGGAATAGAATTTTATCTAGTGCTATTTGACTCTTTTGGTTAGTAAGATCTGTGAATTAGATGAAGGTACGGAAAGAGAGGGATTCGAACCCTCGGTAAACAAAAGCCTACATAGCAGTTCCAATGCTACGCCTTCAACCACTCGGCCATCTCTCCTACATCATGATTATGACCCAAAAACCGAGTGAATAGCGAGCCATTCCTAGTAGATTATTGCATAGGAACGGCCAATCAATTCTAATTCTAACTAGAAAAATAGATCAATTTTCATCAAAGTAAAAGAAAGATCTTTCTTTTGAGGTTCTGCGGATAAATAAATAGAAAATATGAAAACTGTTAGAAACATTCTATTCATGTTTGCAAAACCAACATTCGCCTCTTTTTCTGTTATTTTATACCGGTACCGGAGGCAATCACTAAATTAGAACGAATCCGCTGATTGATGGGTCTATTTTTTGCACTTCGATTAATGGATCTCTTTAGAATAAAACAGCTAGGAGATCACGATTCTATTTAGACTATGATTCCATATCTTAATAATTCTCAAATTCCTTTCCAGTCCAGTTTTAGAGTTCTCCCTGAACAACAAACCCTACCCCATAAGATCTATTATAAAAGATCTATTATAAATATTAAATATTCAGAAAAATTATATATAGAGTTGATTGTATAGTGTCCTATGACAAAACAATCGGGTTTTTACATCGCAGAATGGTTATTCGATCCTTTTTCTTCTTTGGATGAGAATTAAATAAAAAAATTTTCGTTATTATAATCTGTAACATTGGAATACTTTCTTTTGTTGGTATACTACTCCATTTACATTAGGATGAAATCGAAGCGTACTCCAATATTTCTTTATTTGTTTTTTTCGATTCCTGTCAAAAAGGAACAATTTGAATAAATACAGGTCCCTTTTTCTTAATGAATCTGTTTTTATGTTATTTCGTACTGTACAATTATTTTCTTTGTGGGATCGGTTTACCACGAGAGGTAATGAGAATAATTATAGAATGGATTGCTACCTATGCCTAGATCGCGGATAAATGGAAATTTTATTGATAAGACCTTTTCAATTGTAGCCAATATCTTATTACGAATAATTCCGACAACTTCAGGAGAAAAAGAGGCATTTACCTATTACAGAGATGGTGCGATTTGATTCTTTTTTTATTGCTCTCAATCTTACGAGAAAGATGCAGGATTTGGGATCGGGATAGAAATAAAAATTTTGAAAAAAATCTACGCTTGTTGAAGGTAAAGTTTGGAAATAGAACAATTCCTTCTGTCGTGTATCCTCCATTAATGCAACCTCGGATGCTATGGTTTAATTGTCGACTCTAGTATTGAGCGAAAGGCTACACCTATAGGTTCTGTATTTACAGGTCAACCCTACTCCACCAGTACCAATAGGCCACATAGGGGAAGAAGCACTACACCTAGGAATCAACAACACGAAAACTTTGTTATAAAGTATCCCGATCCTGATAAGGATCGTAACTAACAAGAATGGTCGGGACAACAAACATCCGTCTCGTTTGTATTTTGGATACCTGTATAACCATCGAAGGCTGTTGAAGTGACTAATTCCTGGAAATTCTGAGGCGTTTAGAACAAATAAATTGTTGGAGTTATATTTTCTATCTAGTATCAACACGTTTGATCTTAAGAAAAGATCTCTCGCAGTAAGGTTGGCTAGAGATTTCTTGTAAAAACACTAGCCCTGCTCAGTTCATAATGATAATAAATATTTTCCTCTTTTTTGTTTTTGATTCCCTGTTTTATTTTCATTATGCACATAAAAGAGGAGCCGTATGAGATGAAAATCTCATGTACGGTTCTGGAACGGAGATTCTTTGAATTGAATGACGACCGTAACGGATGTCAGCTCAATCCGAAGGAAATTATGCGGAAGCTTTACAGAATTATTATGAAGCTATGCGACTAGAAATTGATCCCTATGATCGAAGTTATATACTCTATAACATAGGACTTATCCACACAAGTAACGGAGAACATACGAAAGCTCTGGAATATTATTTTCGAGCGCTAGAGCGAAATCCGTTCTTACCACAAGCTTTTAATAATATGGCTGTGATCTGTCATTACGTGCGACTATCTCCACTATAGAAAGAAAAAAGGAAAGAGGGATTAAATCCGCTAGTAAATACTAGAAACAAAAAGGGCTTTCTACATATGAATCGTCTAAAACAACGATTTTTATCAGCTGTAGCAAAGAAAGAAACTTCATAGAAGTTGAAATTTAAAGTGAAGAAAGAGATATGCCTAGCTGTTTTATTCTATGGATAAAGAATCTAATTGATAGAGCAAGCATCGTAAAGATCAATTA